CTGAAAGAGTACAGGAAGAATTTGTGGTAGAGGACCCTGGAATTCGTTCAAGAAGAGCTAAGCGTGTAATACTTTTTGCAGAAATTATTGGTAAAGTTGATCCAGTATATAAAGAGATCGCTTTGAGACATTATTTCGACCAATCAGACTTTCGCCGCGACATAATAAAAGGCTCCATGCGTCCTCAACGACGTAAAACATTTACTTGGAAAATCTTTCACGCAAATATGCATTCCGCTCTCTTTTTGGATAGAATAAACAAACCTCTTTTATTTTCTTTTGAAATATCTCATATGATGCATATGCTGAAACTAATGTTTAGAAAATTAATAGGTAAAAATAAAAAATTTTTTATTTCAGATTATCCTGAAGAAACAACAAAAGAAAGGGATAAAAAAGAGAAGGATAAAGAAAAGAAAGATAAAAGAGAGGAAGAAGCACGGGTCAAAAGAGTGAAAGTTTGGGATAGCGTTACCTTTTCGCAACTAACAAGAGGATGTTTGTTAGTAACCAAATCCATTCTTCGAAAATATATAATCTTACCTTTATTGATAATAGCTAAAAATATTATTCGTATACTTTTATTTCAATCTCCAGAATGGTCGGAGGATTTTAGAGATTTGAATAGAGAAATACATATTAAATGCACCTTTAATGGAATTCCATTACCAGAAAAAGAATTTCCGAGAAACTGGTTAATGGAAGGTATTCAAATAAAAATCCTATTTCCTTTTCGTTTGAAACCTTGGCACAGATCTAAGTTACAATTCACTCAAAAGGATCCAATGAAAGAGAAGAAAGGGCAAAAAAAGAATTTTGGCGGCTTCTTAACGGTTTTAGGCAAGACAACAGAAAGTCCTTTTGGTCCTCCTCGAAACGAAAAAGGACTTTATTCCTTTGATTTTAAACCCATTTTTAAGAAACTCGAAAAAAAAAGAAAAATGTTGAAAAAGAGGTGGTTTCTAGCTATAAGGGCTTTAAAACAACGAACAAAGTTTTTTACAAATGTCACAAAATCAAAAGAAAGGAAAAAAAAAGTTATCAAAAAAAGGTCCTTACTAAAAGAACTAATGAGAATTTTTTTAGTATTTACCGGACTATATGAATTGAATGAAACTAAAAAAGATTTAATAACCAACAATCAGATAATTCATAAACCCTCTACTCAAATTAGACATATACCTATACCTACGGGTTGGACAAATTCTTCACTGCCCGAAAAACGAATGCAAGATTTGACCAATAGAACAAGTACAATCATAACTCAAATAAAAAAAATTAAAAAAAAAAAAAAAAAGAAAACTGTTTTTCTAATCTCAAAGACAAAAATGAATTCTAAAAAAAGAAGTTATGATCTGAAAAGATTAGAATCTAGAATAAAAAGAAGAAATTATGAATTTTTCTATAAATTCCAGTATTTTAAAAAAATTTGTATTGAAAAAAAAGCCATATATACTGTTCTATCTATCATTAATATTCTCAGGATGAATTCACAACTTTTTCTTGAATCAGTCAGAAACCTTATTCATAAAGACATCCAAGATAATGAAGAAAATCAAGATAAAATTATGAAATTGAAGAGAAATAAAAAAGGGATTAACTTTATTTCGAATATAAAAGAGACTGCTACTAATATGAAAAGACAGATTTTTGGTGACTTATCCTCTTTGTCACAAGCATATATATTTTATAAAATATCACAAACCCTACTTATTAACTTATATAAGTTAAGACCCACTCTTCGAGATGATGGAAAAGCTTTTTTTCTAAAAAAAAAAAGAAAGGATTTTTTTGAAGTACAAGGAATTTTTCATTCCGAATTAAGACATAAAAAAAACATTACCTTTATAACGAATCCATGGAAAAACTGGTTGTTAAAGGCGGGTCATTATCAAAATGATTTATCTCCGATAAGATGGTCTAGATTAATATCAAAAAAAAGGAGAAATCTTGTTAATCAACGATGTATGACTGAAAATAAGGGTTTAAATAAAAAGGATTCCTGTGAAAAGGAAAAAGACTTATTAATGAAGTACGAAAAACAAAAGAATTTTCAAGGGGAGTTATTACTAAAAAAAAAAATCAAAAAATACTCTCGATATGATCTTTTAGCGTATAAATCTATAAATTATGAAGATCCGAAGGACTCGTCTATTTCTAGATTGTCATTAAAAACAAAAACTAAGCAAGGAATTTTCTATAATTTTACGATACCTAAACGCAAATTTATTCGTGGGTCAGAAGGGGTTTCTATTACTAACTGTCTGGAAGAAGACGAGACTCTGGAGATAGAACAAAATCGGGATAGAAAATATTTGGATTGGAGGATTTTCAATTTTTTTCTTAAAAAAAGAATCCAAATTGAATTTTGGATTGATACTGGAACAAAAAAAAAAAAAAACCTTTTTGATTGGATGGAAATGAATGAAAGACTACTAAGCGATTCCATATGCAATTTGGAACTTCGGCTCTTCCCAAAAAATTTGATACTTTACAATGCATATAAGAAAAAACCTTGGACCATACCAATCAAATTACTTCTTTTCGATTTGACTAGAAATGACAATCTTAGTGAAAAATCTGAAGAACTAGTAGATTTTGGATCAGTTTGCTTAAACCAAGAAAAATATCTTGAAGACAATTTTGCAGAATCAGACATGAAAAAAAAAAACTACAAAGGTTCTATGGAAGCGGAGCTTTTTTTATTCCTACAAAGACCTTTATGTTTTCAATTAAAATGGAATACTTCTGTAAAAAAAAAATTAGTCAATACTATGAAAGTTTATTGTTTCCTGCTTAAATCAATAAATCCAAATGGAGCGACTCTATCCTCTATTCAAAGGGGAGAAATAGGTATCGATTTTCTGCTAATTGACAACGATTTGAGTCTTACAGAATTTCTAAAAAAGGGAATATTTATTATCGAACCAGTTCGCCTGGCTGTCAAAAATGGAGGGCACTTTCTTCTCTATCAAACCTTAAAAAATTCATTGGTTCATAAGAATAAACAAAAAATGAATAAAAAAGAAGAAGAAAGAAACTATGCGGATACAAAGAATTGGGATAAGTCCACAGGAAATAAAAAGAAAAATTATTATGATTTGCTTATTTCTGAAAAGACTTTATCTCCTCGGCAATGCCGAGAGTTGAGAATTCTACTATCTTTTAATTCCTTTAATTCCAAAAATAAAAAAGATATTAAGATAAATAACGAATTTTTTAATGGAAATAACACCAAAACCCGTAGTAATATTTCGAATAAAACCAAAAAGATTTCTCGAGATAACAAAAAATTAAAAAATAAAAATCAAGTAATTAAATTTAAACTCTTTCTTTGGCCCAATTTTCGATTAGAAGATTTAGCTTGTATGGATCGCTATTGGTTTGATACTAATAATGGGAGTCGTTTTAGTATGGTAAGAATACATCTGTATCCACGATTAAAAAACTTTTACTAATAAGTTTTTCCTCTATTCCAGAGCGTATTTGCTGCCTAAAGACAAAAAGATACACGCATGTCTAGTTTTTCATTCTATTCTGATATATTTTGTTAAATTAACAACATATTTTTTCAATCTAATTTTGGTATTATTATTACTGATCAATTAGTATTACTGATCACTCACTATATCAATATATATATATTATACTTTAAAAACTAATTAAAAACTAATTAATATTTATCTATTATATATTATATTATAATAGATAAATATTAATATAATCAAAATATTATACTATTTTAAAATTTAAGTAGGGGAAAAGATTTCATTTTATGGTTAAAAATTCATTCATCTCAGTTATTTCCCAAGAAGAAAAAAAAAAAAACGAGGGATCCACTGAATTTCAAGTATTCCGTTTTACCAATAAGATACGAAGACTTACTTCACATTTGGAATTGCATAGAAAAGACTTTTTATCCCAGAGGGGCTTACGGAAAATTATAGGAAAACGCCAACGACTGTTGGCTTATTTGTCAAAGACAAATGAAGTACGTTATAAACAATTAATTAGTCAGTTGGATCTTCGGAAACCAAAAATGCGTTAAGTTGAAAAGTTAATTTTGAGTTATTTTTTTCTATTTATTCTATTTTTTAATTAGTAATAAATCTTCAATTTTTAATTTTGATAAATTTCTTTTCGTTTTCAATAAGTTATGAAAGAATGAATCGAGGAAAAACCTATGAATATACCATCTACAAAACAAGACCTCATGATAGTCAATATGGGCCCGCACCACCCATCAATGCACGGTGTTCTTCGACTAATCGTTACTCTAGATGGCGAAAATGTTATTAACTGTGAACCCATATTAGGTTATTTACACAGAGGGATGGAAAAAATTGCAGAAAACCGAACAATTATACAATATCTACCCTATGTAACACGTTGGGATTATTTAGCTACAATGTTCACAGAAGCAATAACTGTAAACGGACCCGAACAACTGGGAAATATTCAAATACCTAAAAGAGCTAGCCATATAAGAGTAATTATGCTAGAGTTGAGTCGTATAGCTTCTCATCTGTTATGGCTTGGACCCTTTATGGCGGATATTGGAGCACAGACCCCTTTCTTCTATATTTTCAGAGAAAGAGAATTGGTATATGATCTATTCGAAACTGCGACTGGTATGAGAATGATGCATAATTTTTTTCGTATCGGAGGAGTAGCGGCTGATCTACCTCATGGATGGATAGAGAAATGCTTGGATTTCTGCGAGTATTTTTTAACAAAGGCAGCTGAATATCAAAAACTTATTACGCGAAATCCTATTTTTTTAGAACGAGTTGAGGGAGTAGGTGTTATTGGTATAGAGGAAGCAATAAATTGGGGTTTATCCGGGCCAATGCTACGAGCTTCTGGAATGCAATGGGATCTTCGCAAAGTGGATCATTATGAATGTTACGACGAACTTGATTGGGAAGTCCCGTGGCAAAAGGAAGGGGATTCATTAGCTCGTTATTTAGTACGAATCAATGAAATGAGAGAATCCATAAAAATTATTCAACAGGCCGTGGAAGGAATTCCGGGAGGTCCGTATGAAAATTTAGAAATACGATGTTTTGATAGAGAAAGGGATATAGACTGGAATGATTTTGAATATAGATTCATTAGTAAAAAGACCTCTCCTACTTTTGAATTATCGAAACAAGAACTTTATGTAAGAATGGAAGCTCCAAAAGGGGAATTGGGAGTTTTTCTGATAGGAGACCAGAGTGGTTTTCCTTGGAGATGGAAAATCCGCCCCCCAGGGTTTCTCAATTTGCAAATTCTTCCTCAGTTAGTTAAAAGAATGAAATTGGCTGATATTATGACAATACTAGGTAGCATAGATATCATTATGGGGGAAGTTGATCGTTGAAATGATAATTGATACAACAGAAATACAAAATATACACTCTTTTTCCAGATTAGAATCTTTAAACGAAATTTTGAAGAGTATATGGATGCTGCTTCCGATTTTGACTCTTGTATTGGGAATAACAACAGGCGTACTAGTAATTGTGTGGTTAGAAAGAGAAATAGCCGCAGGAGTACAACAACGTATTGGACCCGAATATGCCGGTCCTTTAGGAATTCTTCAAGCTCTCGCCGATGGGGTTAAACTGCTTTTTAAAGAAAATCTTCTTCCATCTCGAGGAGATACTAGTTTATTCAGTATTGGACCATCCATAGCAGTTATATCAATTCTACTAAGCTATTCAGTAATTCCTTTTGGCTATCACCTTGTTTTAGCTGATCTAAAGATTGGTGTTTTTTTATGGATTGCTATTTCAAGTATTGCCCCCATCGGACTTCTTATGTCAGGATATGCATCCAATAATAAATATTCTTTTTTAGGTGGTCTGCGAGCTGCTGCTCAATCGCTTAGTTATGAAATACCATTAACTCTATGTGTGTTATCAATATCTCTACGTGTGAGTCGTTGAAACATAAACTTTTATCTACTACTTCTTTATAAGTATAAGAAACTGTGTAAATAATAAGCGAAATAACTCGGATGGAGCTGTTTATTTTCTTTTTTCGAGTTCTAGTTAGCGTTTAAGTTTATGAGCGAAATCAGATAGTTATATGAGTGAAAGAAAACAGCTTACAAATTCGCAGTAAATATAAATATTGAGTCTCATTATCCTAAGTACATGAGGCAAGCGGAAAAAAGAAAAGCAGAAGAGAGCTTTTACCCCAGGATTGGGTGATTAGTCCTCCTGTCTTGAAGCGGGTTCATAATGATCAACCATATTGCTTTTTTACTATGTTTGGCGTGTATTACCAAATATGTATTACCATAACGGGGGATTGAGCAAAAACGCGTGGATGGTTAGGAACACCAAGATAGACAACGGATTAGTAATGGAGATTGTATCAAAATTATCCCAAAGGATATTTTTGCAAAAATAAAATAATACTAAAATACAAAGTATGAAAAGAAAACTAATTGGGGCTTTAAATTGGTAGAAAAAATAAGGTAGTACTTCCCACAATTCCGATCCAGAGTATGCTCCTATCCACAAATTAGAAAAATGACTATCAGAAACGAAATAACCCTTTACTTTTACCTTTTTACTTTTTTGTTTAAGCCCTTTTTTCTTAGAAAAATAAACAAGGCTAGGAAAAAAAATATCCCTAACACTCAAAAAAATAAAATCACAATACAATAGAATAAAAAAGTAATTCTTTTTTTTGTAATCTAAAAAAAAATAGGTTGAAATTTTGATTTATACAAATCTACAAGGAGTATTTGATTGTAATATAAAGTTAAAAAAAAAAAAGAAAAATTATTATAAGGATGAGATCAATTCAGAAGTACTTTCTCCTTCTTTAAATTCGAATTTAAAATTTAAATTAGAATAATAACAGACAGAATTTCAGTGGTCTAATTGAGGGCGTTTGGATCCTATCTATTCTACAAACTAAGAACCCATATGACAAATATATCAAAATAAAGAGAATAGGCTTCGGCCCTTAGATATTTATTTATGACCCTCGAGGAGCCATATGAGGTGAAAATCTCATGTATGGTTCTGGAATAGCGATAGGAGCGACTATGCTATTATCGACTATGATTATCTAATAGTTCAAGTACAGTTGATGTAGTTGAGGCACAGTCGAAATATGGTCTTTTGGGGTGGAATTTGTGGCGACAACCAATAGGATTTATTGTTTTTCTAATTTCTTCCCTAGCAGAGTGTGAAAGATTGCCTTTTGATTTACCAGAAGCGGAAGAAGAGTTAGTAGCCGGTTATCAAACTGAATATTCGGGTATAAAATTTGGTTTATTTTATGTTGCTTCCTATCTAAACCTATTAGTTTCTTCCTTATTTGTAACAGTTCTTTACTTGGGCGGTTGGAATATTTCTATTCCGTACATTTTTGTTCCTGAGCTTTTTGAATTCAATAAAGTGAGTGGAGTTTTTGAAATAACAACAGGTATCTTTATTATATTGGCTAAAACTTATTTGTTTTTGTTCATTTCCATCACAACAAGATGGACTTTACCTAGGTTAAGAATGGACCAACTGTTAAATCTTGGATGGAAATTTCTTTTACCTATTTCTCTAGGAAATCTATTATTAACAACTTCTTCACAACTTTTTTCACTCTAACTTTAATGGAATGGTATAGTCTATATTTCTTACTTGCTTCAAACAAGAGAAATAAACAAAAATCAAATTATTCCGAAATATTTCTAATATGCTCCCTATGGTGACTGGGTTATTAAATTATGGTCAACAAACAATACGAGCTGTAAGGTACATTGGGCAAAGTTTTATGGTTACCTTATCCCACGCAAATCGTTTACCTGTAACTATTCAATACCCTTATGAAAAATTAATTACATCGGAACGTTTCCGCGGTCGAATCCATTTTGAATTTGATAAATGTATAGCTTGTGAGGTATGTGTTCGTGTATGTCCTATAGATTTACCCGTTGTTGATTGGCAATTCGAAACTCATATTCGAAAGAAACGATTGCTTAATTACAGTATTGATTTCGGAATCTGTATATTTTGTGGTAACTGCGTTGAGTATTGTCCAACAAACTGTTTATCAATGACTGAAGAATATGAGCTTTCGACTTATGATCGTCATGAATTGAATTATAATCAAATTGCTTTGGGTCGTTTACCAACATCAGTAATTGACGATTATACAATTCGAACAATTTCAACCTTCCCCCAACTAAACAGGAGTGGGCTGGGCCCTTCAATTCAAAAAATACAAAATTCAAAATGAAAGAATAATTACTAAAACTAGAGAAATGAGGTTTTTTTGTTTTGTTTAGTCAATAAAATCGTTAGTAATCCCAACTATTGGTTTGGTGGTTGGATTGATTATGAGAGTTGCGATTTTATTTTGATTTTGACTCAAAACCTATCCATTTTTTATTTAAAATTGATTAATCTTTACGTAATTTTTTTTCGAAAGATAAAAATAAAAATTTATTTTTCAATATTATTGTCTAATATCGCACTTTCTTTTTGGGTAAGGAATAGTATTTTTCCCATAGTTATACCTACATCAATTCATACCATTTCGGATTGAATTCAATAGGATTTTATTCAATTAGGAACATATCAGAAAAATTTTTTCCTGGTCGAGTCAATAAGGTTATGAAAAAAAATTTGATGGATTTATCTTTTCTTTATACGTAAAATGGATTTGACTGGACCAATACATGATTTTCTTTTAGTTTTTCTGGGATTGGGTCTTATATCATTTGCTTTAGGGGTCGTATTACTTACCAACCCAATTTATTCCGCGTTTTCGTTAGGGTTGGTTCTTATTTGTATATCTTTATTTTATGTTTTATCAAACAGCTATTTTGTAGCTGCTGCACAACTCCTTATTTACGTAGGCGCAATAAATGTTTTAATCATATTTGCTGTGATGTTCATAAATGGTTCAGACTATTCCAAAGCTTTTTCTCTTTGGACCGTTGGAGGCGGGGTTACTTCGCTGGTTTGTACAAGTATTTTTGTTTTATTAATTGCTACTATTCCAGATACATCTTGGTACAGCGTTATTTGGACGACAAGATCAAACCAGATTCTCGAGAAAGATTTGATAACGAATAGTCAACAAATTGGAATTCATTTATCAACAGATTTTTTTCTTCCATTTGAACTAATTTCGATAATTCTTTTAGTTGGATTAATAGGCGCAATTGCTGTGGCTCGTCAATAATAGTATTAAAGCCTTAGAACTACCCAAATAAATCTGAATTCAACTTTGTTTTATCTTATCGCACCAGGTTTCATTCTATTTAAAAATTCTTTGTTCATGTATCAATTTTTCTCTATTTCGATTATAAATAGAACTTCTTTTCAAGTTCTTTTTCTTTTTATTCAATTTGAATTTATTACTAATATATGGTTTTTTATGTACTTGTTATATTTGACTCAACGGATTCTGTAGAATTTTTGTTCATATTGATATAAAGTTTTATTTTTACTCTTATTGTCTTATTGAAAGAAATAAAAATTGATAAGGAGTTGGTCAATGATACTCGAGCATATACTTGTTTTGAGTTCCTTTTTATTTTGTATCGGTATTTATGGGTTGATCACGAGCCGAAATATGGTTAGAGCTCTTATGTGTCTGGAACTTCTACTGAATGCAGTTAATATAAATTTCGTAACATTTTCTGATTTTTTTGATAGTCGTCAATTAAAAGGAAATATTTTCTCAATTTTTGTTATAGCTATTGCAGCGGCTGAAGCAGCTGTTGGACTGGCTATCATTTCGTCAATCTATCGTAACAGAAAATCAACTCGTATCAATCAAGCAAATTTATTGAATAAGTAGTATTATTCATATAAATTAAAATATTCATGAATTCTATATATATATATTCATATTTGTTAAAATTTAAGAAATAAAAATGAAAGTCTCTTGGCCCTCTTTCATGTACATACCTCAATCCAGAATTGATTCAAAAAATTCTGGTCAATTTTTGATTCATCTTATGTCTAAAAATATTATTGAGTTACAAAACGACTAGATCGAAAATTTATGACGTTCAAAAGTTTATAGACCCAATGTCACATTCAGTAAAGATTTATGATACATGTATAGGGTGTACTCAATGTGTCCGAGCCTGTCCCACAGATGTATTAGAAATGATACCTTGGGACGGATGTAAAGCTAAGCAAATTGCTTCCGCTCCACGAACAGAGGACTGTGTTGGCTGTAAAAGATGTGAATCGGCCTGCCCAACGGATTTCTTGAGTGTTCGAGTTTATTTATGGCATGAAACAACTAGAAGTATGGGTCTAGCTTATTGATAGGTTTCCGACAACACTATTTAAATTTGAATACATTTTTTTTATCGACAGAACCCGTCCTCAAAACAAAAAATAGAAGGATATTCTGTTTTGAGCACGGGTTTGTTTTTCTGGTCCAAGCGTATCTTGTCTTTACCATGAATTCTTTTCCTTGGTTAACATTCTTTGTAGTCTTTCCGATATCAACAGGTTCCTTAATTTTATTTCTACCTCAAACTCAGAGAGGGAATAAAGTAATTAGATGGTATGCTATATGTATATGCATTTTAGAACTGCTTTTAATGACCTACGCATTTTGTTATTATTTCCAGTCTGATGATTTATTAATTCAATTTTCGGAGAATTATAAATGGGTCAATTTTTTTGATTTTTATTGGAGATTGGGAATAGACGGACTTTCTGTAGGACCTATTTTACTAACAGGATTTATCACTACTTTAGCTACTTTAGCGGCTCGGCCAGTTACTCGAGATTCCCGATTATTCCATTTTTTGATGCTAGCAATGTATAGTGGTCAAATAGGATTATTTTCTTCTCGAGATCTTTTACTTTTTTTCATCATGTGGGAGTTAGAATTAATTCCCGTTTATCTACTTTTATTCATGTGGGGGGGAAAGAAACGTTTGTATTCAGCTACAAAGTTTATTTTATACACCGCAGGGGGTTCCATTTTTTTATTAATAGGAACGCTGGGTATCAGTTTATATGGTTCCGCTGAACCAACATTAAATTTTGAAACATCAGCCAATCAATCATATCCATTAGTGCTGGAAATAATATTTTATATTGGATTTCTTATAGCTTTTGCTGTAAAATTACCGATTATCCCTTTACATACCTGGTTACCAGATACTCATGGCGAGGCACATTACAGTACTTGTATGCTTCTAGCCGGAATCTTATTAAAAATGGGAGCATATGGATTGGTTCGGATCAATATGGAATTATTGCCCCATGCTCATTCTTTATTTTCTCCATGGTTGATAATACTAGGCACAATACAAATAATTTATGCAGCTTCAACATCTCCCGGTCAACGTAATTTAAAAAAAAGAATAGCCTACTCCTCAGTATCTCATATGGGTTTTATAATTATAGGAATTAGCTGTTTAAGCGATACGGGACTCAACGGAGCCGTTTTACAAATAATATCTCATGGATTTATTGGTGCTGCGCTTTTTTTCTTGGCAGGTACCACTTATGATAGAATGCGTCTTCTTTATCTCGACAAAATGGGAGGAACGGCTTTTTTTGTTCCAAAAACATTTACAATGTTCAGTATCTCATCGATGGCTTCTCTTGCATTACCGGGCACGAGTAGTTTTTTTGCAGAATTGATAATTTTTTTTGGAATCATTACTAGCCAAAAATATCTTTTACTGCCAAAAATACTAATTACTTTTGTGATGGCACTTGGAGTTATATTAACTCCAATTTATTCATTGTCTATGTTACGCCAGATGTTCTATGGATACAAGTTATTTAATGCTCCAAACTCCTCTTTTTTTGATTCTGGCCCGCGCGAGTTATTTGTTTCACTTTCTATTCTTCTACCCGTAATAGGTATCGGGATTTATCCAGACTTCGTTTTCTCATTATCCGTTGACAAGGTTGAGGCTATTTTATCTAATTATTAATTTTTTAAGAATCCTAAAATAAAAAATAAAGTAGAAGTGGAAAAGTATTTTTCGACTTTTTTTTTTAACGTAAAAAAAAAAATTGTAACCAGAAAGTAGGGCTTTTTACAGAGCCATTTGAATCAAGCAATGAGTGATTCAAATGGTTCGTTTACACATACACAATGTTTTTTATATAGACTTATATGCTGCCCTATGTTTATTTTTATCAGACCCGCGTCCTCAATTCAATTAGATATTAATTGAAATAAACCATAACTATGCAGTCCTATTCCTAATAAATTAACTCCGAAATAACATATCCAAATTAAAAGAAAGCCTATAAAGGCCACAATTGCAGAATTTAGACCTTTCCATTTTTTATGTGTTCTAGTATGTAAATAAATTGCGAATATTGCCCAAGTAATAAAAGCCCAAGTTTCCTTTGGGTCCCAGTTCCAATATGATCCCCATGCCTCGTTAGCCCAGACTGCTCCTGAAAGAATACCTATAGTTAAAAGGATAAAGCCGATACTAATAATACGATAGCCCCAACAATCTAATTGTTGAATCAACTGAGACCTATAATAATTGTTACAACAAAGAAAAAAAGTGTTTCGTAAAACAGTGCCGCTTTCGTTCATGTATTGAATCTCATAAAAAAAAAAAGATTCATTTAAAAAATTATTATTTTTAATTTTAAAGGGAATCTTTGTTATTTTTCGAAATGTAATGACTAGAAGAGCTACTCCTAATAATGATCCACATAAAAGGGCTGCATAGGCCAATATCATCATACTTACATGCATCACTAACCACTGAGATTGAAGAGCGGGTACTAATGTTGTAGATTGATGCACTTCAGTTAAAAAACCGGAAGTAGCAAAGCCCTGAATCAAAAGTGCACTTGGCGCGGTTATTAGATTTAAAAGGGTTTTCTTTTTTTTTAAATAAGGAATTATATGAATAATGGTTAAACTCCATGAAAGAAAGAGCAATGATTCATATAGATTACTTAATGGTAAATGTCCCCAAAAAATCCAACGAGTAACTAATAATCCAGTTATACAGAAAAAAGTAGTTATCATACCCTTTTCTGACGAATAATAGAGTTCTCTTATTTCATCAACTAATAAGGTTATTAAATGAATTGTAATTACAATGGAAACAACCGAAACGGATATATGAGTTAATATATGCTCGAAAGTCGAAAATATCATAAAAAAAAAAAGCCCCCCTCATTATTTCATTACTACAAAATAGCTATTATAATATTAATATATATCTATATAATAATATTATTCTTAGAATTGAATAGAATTGAAATAAGTAAGTGTTTTCGTTCTAGGAACTCGTATATGCCGCCACTCGGACTCGAACCGAGATGCTCTAGCACTGCTTCCTAAGAGCAGCGTGTCTACCGATTTCACCATAGCGGCTTCCCTTGCTAGAAATCATAATAACTCATTATTATTCAATCGTCGAGATTGAAAGAGTCAATTCAAGGCAATATTTTTGAGGTTAGTGAAGAAAAAAGTGATGAATCGAAACTCGTTTCATTTTTTGAACGTTCTAAATAAGAATTTTTTGATGGTGATTGATAGGTAGTGATAAGTCCTAAGAACCGATGGGGAAATGAAAATCCCCATCCCAGAACGGATAAAAGAGACTAAAAAGAAAGTTGAAACATTGTCTTTTGCATTTTTTTTTGAGTCTGTTTTTAACCAAAAAACCTTTTTTGAATTCAGTCGATAACAGACTTCGTTTTCTACCTATTCTAAAAGAAAAAATGAGTTCAATTAAATATTGATCAATTCAAAATATTAGTGACTGACAGTCCTTATTTTTTTTTCTATTTTAGAGTTGAAATTAGACAAACAACAAGACTTTTCTTAGAATCAAACTTATTTAGGTTTTTTCAACCTTTGATTGTTTATTTTTTTTTGTCCGACAAAAAAAACTTTTTGAATTCCCGGTCGAAAGAGATTTCGACAATGAAAAAGCTTTCAACGCTGCCCAATATCCCTTTCTTTTCCAAACATTTTTACGAATACGCTTTTTTGATATAGAAGTGCGCTTTTTTGGAACGGCCATTTAAAAGTTGAGAGGTCACTCATTGCTATAATTGGATGTGAAAGACATTTTTAGTTAAAAAATAATTGTTTTTTTCTTTTCGATTCAGTATTGATGAATCTTTAGATCCTACTATCTTGCTAAAAGAAGGGATTCATTGCTTGCTATTTCTTCGAAAGGGAAGTATACCTAATTTTGATTTTAAAATCAAAATAAAAAAAGTGAAAGGAGATTACATTAGTTAGTCTATCTAAGGATGGATTTCTTTTAGAAAAAAAAAGAAATTTTTTTTCTTTACTTCTTTAAATTTCATACTTTGTTTTTTTCGTTCCATGGAACGTATGTTAATTTAAAAGTTAATATTATTAATATAATAATGAATATAATACTATAGAACTTCCTCCAAGCATAAATATCTTTTTATATATTTTGATAATGGAAGAGAATTAAACCTTCAAAAAGAATCAATTAATGATTACGGATAAATGAACTAAAAAACGGGTTTTAATTTGATTGTCTCAAGTTTTGTGCTTCTTTTTCTGATTCATATCAAAATGAATTCTTTATTGTTTCTTTATGCATAGAAATATGTATTCTTTATTATATGGGTCTTTTTTATATAGGTTTTTTTTATATAGGTTATAGTAGATATAGAAATTTTTCGTAATTCCGCATAAAAAGAAAATGAAACTTTTCCCCTTTTTTGGGTCTTCATCAAAAATGTTCTTAAATAAGAGTCAGTATTTATTTTTGACTGATAAGTCGGTTATATTATTTGTTATTTGACCAACTCTAACTTCGTGATTTGAATATGTGCCGTGTTTTGAAAAGATTCATAATAATAATTAAGAATATCCAATTTTAGTTAGGTTTTACATATTTTGCTTTTTTATTGACTTTCTCTTTTGAAATTTGAAAAGGGACAAGAACGAGTGAGTAAGAAACCATTCAATATTAGAAAAAAATTTTTTATATGGAACATACATATCAATATTCCTGGATCATCCCTTTTATTACACTTC